ACGTGTCATTCAATCGAAAATTCCTGTAGTTGTAGTTATAAGGTGCTTTTCATTACTAGCTTTGGACTAGAAACGGAAGATCTGCTAAAGTGCGAGTCCGACGAGTTCGGTTCTACTAATTCAGGAAAGAGATTCTCGTATTCCCATAATTTGATTCGATGCGAAATTTGGAAGTACCCTTCTCTTAGTTCTAGAGTAAAAAGGGTTTTTTGTGCGAATCCTTTCATTTGAAGGAATTGATTCGTAATACAATAACAGTAATAGTATAGGATACCCTGAATGAAAACAAACAATATAATAGTTGTACCAATCCACATTCCGGATGCAACCATTGCTTCATTAGGGCTAAGGGTTCCTTCTTGAACGGTGGGACCTCAAAATATGGAAAGAAAAAATGTCGAACCTAAAAAGAAAAGATAATAGAATTACTAGGCTTCTAGTTGTCAAAAAAGAACATAGAAAAGCAAAGATTTTCTTTCTTTGAGCGCCCGTGTGATATGATACTTTTTTATCATTCAAGATATTATGTGTGATTAAAGAACCTACTACTTACTTGAATCAGGCAATAAGGTGTTATAAGGTCGTTCGTTCCAAAAGAGAAACTAGATTTGATACAGTTGAAAAAGAAATGATCAAAATCGAAACGATTTGCGAATTTTATTCCACAATAATTCAAAGTACGTTTCATTTGTGAATGAAATTCCGCGACAAAGTTCTTATTCCTAGTCCTTTACTCAGAAGTTTCTGAATGAATCTGTTGATTTGCAATCGGGGAATCGGTAGATGTCACAGATGATCGATCCAGCTTTTTTTATCCCGCCCTATCTTTGTTAGGCCCCCCAGAATCACTGATGAATCAAACTGAAATTGGAACAGATTTTGTCAATTGGTATTTTTTCGTATCCTCCTATCTTTCAAAAGCGGAAACTTAGGTAAGTGTTTTAGAACCATATGTAAAAAAAGAACGTATCTCCTTTAGCTCCTTCATGCCTACTATAACTAGTTATTTCGGCTTTCTATTGGTGGCGTCAACTATAACCCCGGCTCTATTTATTGGTCTGAGCAAGATACGACTTATTTGAAATGAATTGAATGAACAATTTTGTTATAAATAAAAAAAGAAATGTTTCCGCGGATTTTAGAGTGCCTTTCCGCAGTACTTGTCAATTCTTGCTTGATGAGATTCGTGGTCAATTCGGATGAATATTTAAGGATAGATATTCCCTCTCTCTTTTTCCCTTTTCAAATAAATCGAAATGATTGAAGTTTTACTATTTGGAATCGTGTTAGGTCTAATTCCGATTACTTTGGCTGGATTATTCGTAACTGCATATTTACAATACAGACGCAGCGATCAATTGGACCTTTGATTAAGTAACATTAACATCTCGTTTTTTGATTGACCTCCTGCGGACTCAAAAAAGGAGTAGTCGAATTCGGCCTAAGAAGAACGGAATCGCGCTCTGTAGGATTTGAACCCACGACATCGGGTTTTGGAGACCCACGTTCTACCGAACTGAACTAAGAGCGCTTTCTTATCACCATCGATAAGACCGCAAAGAAAAGGATTTTTTTGTACCTCCTTTGTACCTCCCCAGACCGTATTATTCTATTATATATACATATAGTATCATAAACGGAAAGACTCTCCAAATTCAATCGATCTCAACGGACCTCTCGTTACTGCCCATAGGAGAAAGAATAGCTAGGGATGACAGGATTTGAACCCGTGACATTTTGTACCCAAAACAAACGCGCTACCAAGCTGCGCTACATCCCTTTCAATTGGTATATAGTGTCATTGTATAGAATCTCTGTCTTGTTTTCCACATCATTATTTCCTCATTGAGAGACAATCTATCTTGTCATTTCTTCTTTTTGGTCTCATAGACCACGTGGAACCTATCAAATTTTATAAATAGAAAGAATTATATGTATATTAATACTAAAATAAAAGAATTATATTCTATAGATAGATAGGAAAGATAGATATGAAACCTCACGTATAAGAATACTTATCAGTAACACAATACTCAGGAAGAGTGGGACGCCCTTTTTTCGTTTTAAGGAAAGGGAAATTGTAGTGTTATTGCCATTGATTAGGGCGTGGTATATTTCAGTTTTTGTTAGAGATTCCGCGTACAACTAAAATACAAGAGATCCTTAACGACCTATGCATCTGATCATATATGTATTCCAATAAAGAAGAATAATTTTCAATGCGCGATCTAAAAACATATCTCTCCGCGGCCCCTGTGCTAAGTACTTTATGGTTCGGGTCTTTAGCAGGTCTATTGATAGAGATCAATCGTTTCTTCCCGGATGCGTTGACATTCCCCTTTTTTCATTCTAGTTATTGACATGGGAAGGGATGAAGAAGATTAGCGATACAATAAATTCTTTGGGACTAATCCCTCTTCCTTTCTCTCTTTCTTTGTTTTCTTTTTTTTGAGGATAAAGAAAGGAGGACAGAAAAAGAATCAAAGTGGATCCAACCTCGGCGAAACTCGCGATTAGGCTCGAATTCATAGAGGGAGTACGAAAATAGAAATAATGGGTCTAGTGTACCAAAATCATACAAGATACTTAACTGAAATACTCTATTGGGATTCGAAAATAATTGAGAGTTAAAAATCATTGTATTACTTCTTAATATTACGCTATTGATTGCAACGAAGTCGTTCCTAATCGGATTTCGGGTTAGCCACTTCTATTTTTTTCCTTTTTTTCTTCGTTTCGCATTGAAAATGGAAGAGTTGAGTGAATCCAAAATGCAAAGGAGGTTCATGGCCAAGGATAAAGATGTCAGAGTCAGAGTTATTTTGGAATGTACTAGTTGTGTGCGAAACAGTGGTACTAAGGAATCGCCGGGCATTTCCAGATATATTACTCAAAAGAATCGACACAAGACACCTAATCGATTGGAATTGAGAAAATTCTGCCCCTATTGTTACAAGCATACAATTCATGGGGAAATAAAGAAATAGATCGAACAGAACTGCCAGCTTTCCCAGTAACAAGAACAAATTACATAATATATATATAAACAAATCAAATCCTATTTCGGTCGTATCCCAAATTCGAATTCAGAAATAGGATTTTAGAGATAAGGACTAAATACCATGGATAAATCCAAGCGACCCTTTCTGAAATCCAAGAAACCCTTTCTGAAATCTAAGCGACCCTTGCTGAAATCCCAGAAACCCTTTCGAAAATCCAAGCAATCTTTTCGTAGGCGTTTGCCCCCAATTGGATCGGGGGATCGAATTGATTATAGAAACTTGAGTTTAATTAGTCGATTTATTAGTGACGACGGAAAAATATTATCTCGACGAGTGAATCGATTGACCTTGAAACAACAACGATTAATTACGCTTGCTATAAAACAAGCTCGCATTTTAGCTTTGTTACCTTTTCTTTATACTAATAAAAAAGAGAAACCATTTGAAAGAACAAGACCCAAGTCAACCCCTAGGGCGAAAAATCAAAAAAAAGGTCCTAGAACCAGAAAAAAAACAGGCCTACAGCCACAATGGACTAAAAGGAATCAAACACAATGGAATAAAAGGAATCAAAATTCCAATCTTTCACCCAACTAGGGGAGGGTCGATGTTTTGTTCGAAAAATGAGAGGACCCAAGGATTGTCACGTCGGAAGAAACCAAAAAGAATCCGAATCGGGGAAGAAAAAGCAGAAATATTGCATTTTTTTTAGTGAATCGTGCTCGTTCATTTTGACTACCTTATCCTATTCATTTATACTCCACCTTCCCGGAGTTCATTCTCCGGGGAACTTCTTTTTCATCCCTCGCTGCAAAAAAATCTTGCAAAAGTCATGAGCTCATTGGAAATTATGGAATTGGAAATCATGGAAAGACAATTTCGATTTGCTATAGCGATTTGCGCTAGTATTTTTCGATTAAGAAGCGAGTGCTTCTTGTAGAGATTGTGTATAAATACACTATAACCATAGAATACCTTGATCTCACGAATTACTGCATTTATACGAGTGATCCACAAACGGCGAAAATCTCTCTTTTTCCTGCTTCGATCCCGATGAGCAGAACCCAAAGCTCTCGTTGTCTGTTGATTCATAGGTCGACTAAGTTTGCCATGGGCCCCTCGAAAAGTTGATGCAGATAGACGCATTTTTGTTCTACGTCTCCGAGCTATATATCCTCGTTTAATTCTGGTCATTGAATCCACTGAAACTTTGATGAATAACTAATTGCTTTCTTTTCTTTCAGTCATTCTTTTTTTCCCCCCTCCCGGTCTATCTATTAATAACAAAACGGATTCTTCCGATGTATAAAAAAAAAATTCCAATGGCTTTTGCTACGATGACCTTCCCAACCACGATTTTTTCCAGGCATTCCACCTCGAAATAAAAAATGAGATTGATCAAAAAACTAATCAAAGTTAATTTAAGTAAGAAATATAAATGAATAAAAAATAGTGGGTTCCATCGTTTCTATGGTGACTTTGTAAACGGTGAGGTCCTTTCTATACACCGGAGCCCCTTCCTTATTTAGTAACTTGTATAGTTCACACTTTTTGGCTCTACCCATGAATTATCCAGTAATAGGTCTTTTCACAATAAGATCTACCTATACAGTAACGGCATTTAATTATGAAGGTTGGTTAGGTAGCTGACCCTGTGAGTCCGTTTTTGCAAGAGTAAGAGCAGTATTGTTATGCTTCTGAAATAAGATTTCCCCCGCTTAATGGATAACCATTTGCTACCAATGGGGAATTGCTTCTCATCTTCACTTGAGGTGATCGGATTTATACCAATGGAAACCATAAATTTCATACACAACAATAAAGGTCTTTTTTTTTAGACAGTGACTGGAGTTCTTCCACTCTATCTTATTCATTGGTTTTATCCTATTCATTGGTACGGATCTTTGATACTGTAAAAATTGTCTCCTTTCTTTTGGTTCAGTTCATGATCTGAACGAGTCGCACATACACCCTAGTACATGTTCCTCGACGCTGAGGACATCCCCGAAGAGCGCGGGCTTTTTTGACAGTTCTGATTGGCTGTCTTGGGTTTCTAATAAGTTGTTTAATAGTTGGCATGCTGAATTATATACAGAATGGGCTGGTTTAGATCGATCCTAACCATATGATTCTAATTGGAGACTTGATTGGAGACTTGACCCATTTTACCTCAGCAAAAATAGGGAAACTCACAAATTAGATTATAGTTCATTTGCCCCTGGTTCCATTTTTGTCTTTCAAAATCAACAATTGGTGGCATGGACTCTTCGCCCAGTGATAGTTCCTCCCTAGATCAACCCCTCAATTCTATGAAGTGGGGGGAGGAACACTTGAAAATCCCTGGGCCGAGGTCCCAACGAACTAGATAGAACTGACTTTGGGGTTGTTCGGTTCTAACCGTGCCATTTATACCCATCCCTTAGGATGCCTTCGCACGATTTAGCGAAGTACAAGGGGGAAGGTAAGGGATGGGTTAGAGGACCCTAAAAGAGGGGAGCAACCCTTCCCCGTGGCCCAACAGTGTCTTGTATGCCTCGCCCAGGGATAGCTCCTCCCTATCATTGAATCCAAAAAAAACCTATCTGGCTTTCGCTCCATAGGTTTGTTTGGCTATAGCTTTCTAGATTTGTTTATGGTTAGGTTTAGTGGATCTCTATCTATAAATTTGTTTTGCTTTCTTTCTATTCCTAGATCTATTCCTAGATCTATCTCTTTTGGCTTTATTAGCTCTATAGGTTCGTTGGCATTGAAATCTGTATTGTTGTGTAGACAGTGGGTCATCTCCTCCGTAAATCCTATAGAATCAATAAGCCCATAATATATGGCCTCCGCTGGTGACATTAAGGAATCCTGATGCAGGTCCCTAATTATAACATGTCGGGGTTGTTTTGTTCTTTGGCAATAACCACCTACGATTCGCCTGTGGGCTTCTAGTATTTCACTCCCATCTTCGTACAAATCTCCTAGGTCGGGATCTATATAATCACTCCAAGGTTGGTGTATTAATACCCGAATGATAATGATATAACATCTCCTCTATTTCGCACGATTTGGCGAAGTAAAGAGGTAGGGTAACGGATGGGTTCGAAGAACAAAAAGAGAGAGTTGAACAACCGTACAAGCATCGTTTCCGCATTGCATACGGCTCTACTATGGAATTCGGTTTTTTTCATTTCACTTCTGCTGAATAAAGAAAGATAAAAATAGGATTTCTAAGACCCTAGGACCGTTCAATGATCCAGTTACCACCCTTCCCTTCGAGAGAATTTTAAAATATTAATAATTAATACTAGGATAGTACTATGATGGCTCCGGTGCTTTATCTATTTTTCTCGTTTGCGATTCGGCAATCCCAAAGTGTATTTTTTATTTGATCAACTAAGGAAAAATGATCGTATTTTTTTCATTTTCAAAATCTCTCATACACTAAATAGTGGAAAGGGACTTAGGGTATGAAAACAAAAAAGTTTGTGACGCGGAAATGGATCCCTGATAGATAAGATCCAATCTGAAATGCTTTTTGTTTCATACCACTCTCTCGATACAGAATCTCATCGTATGAAAAAACAATAATTGCGCCTCTCAAACTCGAAGTGCCATGCTATTATTATTTATTATTTGATTCATATTCCATATAGTGAAGGCATAGTCTTCTTTTTTCTCTCAAATAAGAAATCAAAATGCATTGGCACGACCCGAAGCGTTAGGCAATGCTGTACGTTGACCCATTTCTCCTGCGGTCGCGACGAAAGATCCCATTGAATAGGCCATCCCGATGATTTGTGTATAGACCTTGGGTGACACCCATTGTATCAGATCAAAGAGAGCGATTCCGCAGTTTACCAATCCACCTCTACAGTTTATAAACAGAAGCTGAGTCGTGTCCTTATTCTGTATACTGAGATATATCATGAGAGCCGAAACGGTATTCGTGATCTCTTGGTCAAGCTTTTGGCATAAAAAAAGGCATCTGTTTCGATGAAGTCGGTTGATTAGGAAAAAATGGAATTCCTTAGGAATCATACACGCATGGTTTTAGTGCATAGAATTCAACAAATTGCAATGTGTAAATTCCAGCCCTTTTCATTGTTTCATAGAAGGCTTTTTCAAACTCCTAACGAGCGTACTTTTTTCTTCTATTTTTCAAGAAAGATAAGTTTTGGCGCACTCCCCCCCCCCCAAAAAAAAAAAGAATTCATGAAACTTGAAACTTGTCGAATTTACTTTGCATTGAGGTTTTGTTTTATTTCATCGAACTCCAAATTCGATTTTCAATTATGGTGTCATTTTCTTGTTACTGAATGGGCTTCTTCTATTCTTTTAGGTTTAGGATCTACTCCGGGTACAGATCGACCTACCCGACCTCGATTGGGATAGAGATCTAAGATCAATATATTTGGAGGTTTTCTCTAATCAATAGGAATCTTTTAGGTATCAATAGGAATCTTTTATGTTATGATACAAAAGGGAATTTTACATATTCCTATTTGACCAATTGGGTTTTTTATGAGCAGAGCCTAGATCCTTCATTTTAGTGGTCTAAATAAGCCAACCATAAATTATTCCATTCTAATTAAAAATAGAATTGACAATATAAATGTTAATCTCCCAATTGAAATTATTGGCTTTGAGTTCAAACTTTCAATTCTTGATCAGTCACTCAACCTTTTTGTTGAGGGGGAAAGAGAGAATATCTTGATCGGGGAAGAGCATGGGGAAATCCCATAGGACCCATTATGGATGCCAAGTCACACTAGAGGTCCACCCATGTTGTCGGATTTTTTTTTTCTTCTTTGTCTTCTTCTTTGGGTTGAGACATCAGAAAAGCGACTTTTGGAACACCAACGGGCATTATCAAAAAGTTTGATAACTTGTCTCTTCACGTTTATGTGAAAGCGTAATCAAAACGCCTTTTCTTGTTGTCAGATTATTGCCTCGGATTTTTCTTTTTTCCATAGATTGAAAAGTTCATAGAATAAAACCAAGCATTGGCCCGTAGAAAATAGAACCAAACCAATGCTGCATTGCGGATTGATACTTATCGGGTATAGAATAGATCTGTTTCTATTTGTTCCTACAAACAGAATGGGTCGGTTATTCCCAAGGGAATGGAATCAATATTGAATTGATCCCTGCTCCGAGATAATCCATTGAAAGGGGGAAGTCCCTAGCTCCCAATGCGAGAAAGTTACATAGTGTCTATTTTTGAGAAAGAGGTCTTTCCATGGGTTTGCCTTGGTATCGTGTTCATACTGTCGTATTGAATGATCCCGGTCGCTTGCTTTCTGTCCATATAATGCATACTGCGCTAGTTTCGGGTTGGGCCGGGTCGATGGCCTTATACGAATTAGCAGTTTTTGATCCCTCTGATCCCGTTCTTGATCCGATGTGGAGACAGGGTATGTTCGTTATCCCATTCATGACTCGTTTAGGAATAACCAATTCGTGGGGGGGTTGGAGTATCGCAGGAGGCACTATAACGAATCCGGGTATTTGGAGTTACGAAGGTGTGGCCGGGGCACATATTGTATTTTCTGGCTTGTGCTTCTTGGCAGCTATTTGGCATTGGGTGTATTGGGATCTAGAAATATTCTGTGATGAGCGTACAGGAAAACCGTCTTTGGATTTGCCCAAGATTTTTGGAATTCATTTATTTCTCTCAGGACTAGCTTGCTTTGGGTTTGGCGCATTTCATGTAACAGGTTTGTATGGTCCTGGAATATGGGTGTCCGATCCGTATGGACTCACGGGAAAAGTCCAATCTATAAATCCTGCGTGGGGTGTCGACGGTTTTGATCCTTTTATTCCAGGAGGAATAGCCTCTCATCATATTGCAGCAGGGACATTGGGTATATTGGCGGGCTTATTCCATCTAAGTGTCCGTCCGCCCCAACGTTTATACAAAGGATTACGTATGGGTAATATTGAAACTGTACTTTCCAGTAGTATCGCTGCTGTCTTTTTTGCAGCTTTTGTTGTTGCTGGAACTATGTGGTATGGTTCCGCAACGACCCCGATCGAATTATTTGGTCCCACCCGGTATCAATGGGATCAAGGATACTTCCAGCAAGAAATATATCGAAGAGTTGGCGCCAACCTAGCCGAAAATCAGAGTTTCTCAGAAGCTTGGTCTAAAATTCCAGAAAAATTAGCTTTTTATGATTACATCGGAAATAATCCAGCTAAAGGGGGATTATTCAGAGCGGGCTCAATGGACAATGGGGATGGAATAGCGGTTGGATGGTTAGGACATCCTATCTTTAGAGAGAAAGAAGGCCGCGAGCTTTTTGTACGCCGTATGCCTACCTTTTTTGAAACATTTCCAGTCGTTTTGGTAGACGGAGACGGAATTGTGAGAGCCGACGTTCCTTTTCGAAGGGCAGAGTCGAAGTATAGTGTTGAACAAGTCGGCGTAACTGTTGAGTTCTTTGGTGGTGAACTCAATGGAGTCAGTTATAGCGATCCTGCTACTGTGAAAAAATACGCTAGACGCGCTCAATTGGGTGAAATTTTTGAATTAGATCGTGCTACTTTGAAATCAGATGGTGTTTTTCGTAGTAGCCCCAGGGGTTGGTTTACTTTTGGCCATGCTTCATTTGCTTTGCTTTTTTTTTTCGGGCACATTTGGCACGGTGCGAGAACTTTGTTCAGAGATGTTTTTGCCGGCATTGACCCAGATTTGGATGCTCAAGTGGAATTTGGAGCATTCCAAAAACTTGGAGATCCAACTACAAGGAGACAGGTAGTCTGATACAACATTGGTTTGGTTTTTTCTCCTTTATTTGATTTTTTGGAGTTAACACAGGGTAGCAGAGAAACCGTGATTTTTGGATCACCTTTGACTCTTGCCCTTTCTTTATCTGGGAAATGATCCCCCCAAATGAACAGATGTGGAAGCTATAATTGTAAACCACGATCGAATCTATGGAAGCATTGGTTTATACATTCCTCTTAGTCTCTACTCTAGGGATTGTTTTTTTCGCTATCTTTTTTCGGGAACCACCGAGAGTTCCAATTAAAAATAAAAAGGTGAAATGATTGTGCGTTATCTCAATTGAGATAATGAGACTCCTCAATTAGGGGAGTCTCATTACTTCAACTAGTCTCCGTGTTCCTCGAATGGGTCTCTTAGTTGTTGAGAGGGTTGCCCAAAGGCGGTATATAAGGCGTACCCGGTAAAACTTACAAGTGAGCCAGAAAGAAAGATGGTAACTAGGGTTGCTGTTTCCATTATTAGAGAATTTCAAGACTACAATGGATCTATGATATTGATTTACAACGGAAGGGTATACAAAGTCAACAGATCTCAATAAAAAAGTATTTATGGTGACACAAACCGTTGAGGGTATTTCTAGATCTGGTCCAAGACGAACAACAGTAGGGGCTTTATTGAAACCGTTGAATTCGGAATATGGGAAAGTGGCTCCTGGATGGGGAACCACTCCTTTGATGGGTGTTGCAATGGCTTTATTTGCAGTCTTTCTATCTATTCTCTTGGAGATTTATAATTCTTCTGTTTTACTGGACGGAATTTCAATGAATTAGATCCATAGCATAAGAATCAAGAAGTCTTACCTTTTCAAGCCAAAATAACTCAGGCCCCTTTTTTTTAGGGGCCTCAAGTCTCAAATCTGTAATCCTACACAATAATCAAGGAAACAACCCTCATCTATTCTGTATACATTTTGGAAATATATAGAGGGACACTTTGTGCTACAGAGAATACTAGAATACTAGAAGGCGGTTCAACGCGCGAAGCTCTCTTTGCTTGTTTTCTTATCGGATAGCTTCGAGGTGAGACAACGCCGTCTCCCGACTCGTATCGAGATCCAAACGAAGTCTCCGCACCTCCTGGCGAAGGGAATTTAGTGACTGCCCCTCTTGCAAAGAGGAATCTTCTGTGTTGGATTTTTCCTCCATAGAAGAATCCTCTATTTGGTGTGCCTCATACTCAGAGGACGAATCCCTTTGAACCGTAGGTCGGTAAAGACCTGGTGGGGAAGTAGGATTTAGTACCACTATAAGTGAGGGTTCCTCCTATAAAAGCAGTCAGTCAGTTGAGCTGCTTTCAGAAGGCTTGTTAGAGAGCTGATGCAGTTTCCCTTAGGGAAGCTCATTTTTTTCTTTGAGTTGAAAGCGTAGGAAAGTCTATTAAGAGCTTATTAAAAAGTTCTTTTTTCAGAATATTCTCTATTAATATTCCATTTTATTATGAATTTGGTTATGAATATTATATTATTTATATATTCTGGTAGGGCAGTTCGACCGTGGAATTCCTTTGTTTCGGTATTTCCGGAATATGAGTGTGTGACTTGTGAAAATTGATCCTATAGTACAGAGAATGGTCTGTCATCTCGAGAGAGATGGTTCCACCTCGTCTGATATTCATTAGAATATCTGGAGCACGGAATCCCTGGAATAGATCAAGAAACATTAGCACTATGATTCTCATACTTCACTATTCAGACCGCGCGACCGCACTAAAAAAAAATGCAATTATAGTTATAGTTACTCAGAGATCAAAGGTTTTTCTTTCTTCAAATGCTTATGGTTATTGTAACCAAAGCACCAATTTTCTCTGGATTTTTAGTCATTACATCGATTCTAAGTGATGATTAAATGGTTCTTACTCAAGGAACCTTTGAGCTTAGCTTGGGGCTTTATTGACTCATCGTGGTTCTAGTATGAATCTGAGGTTTCAATCTATTCTCTAGGGTCTCAACAAGATAATTCCTATCAAAAATAAAAAAAGACAATCTACACTACAAATAAAAAACAAATAAAAAGAAAGAAAATAGGGAAAGAGAAGATTCAAGAGGCCTGTAACGATCAACATAAATACAAATAAATGAGCCAGCTTGATATTTTGGCATTATCACCAGAACAAAGAAGCGCTTCGGGGTTTTTGGTCCTTCGTATCTTCCGAGAAGGTAGAATCTAGGACTAAGATAAGAAATGGAAAAATTTCTATCCGCTCCAAACAGTTTGTGGGTGTTTCCGCTTGAGCTGTACGAGATGAAATTCTCATATACAGTTCTAAGAGGGGGAGCCCCCTTGGTTTACCTATCTCAATAAAGTATATGATTGGTTCGAAGAGCGTCTCGAAATTCAGGCAATTGCGGATGATATAACTAGTAAATATGTTCCGCCTCATGTCAACTTATTTTATTGTCTAGGAGGAATTACGCTTACTTGTTTTTTAGTACAAGTAGCTACGGGGTTTGCTATGACTTTTTACTATCGTCCGACCGTTACCGAGGCTTTTGCCTCTGTTCAATACATAATGACTGAAGCTAACTTTGGTTGGTTAATCCGATCGGTTCATCGATGGTCGGCAAGTATGATGGTCCTAATGATGATCCTGCACGTATTTCGTGTGTATCTCACCGGTGGATTTAAAAAACCCCGTGAATTAACCTGGGTTACAGGGGTGGTTCTGGCTGTATTGACCGCATCTTTTGGTGTAACTGGTTATTCCTTGCCGCGGGACCAAATTGG